TTGTTCACAACTTTGGGATATTTTCGATCACGTTAGTGCGTTACAGAAAGAGTTCAAAACGGTCAAATCTTTGATACTGGAATCATCTATGCTTGAGATTGAGGTGGGAAAACTTGTGGATAGGTATCCTCTATCTGAATCGAATTCTTTCTGGTTCAGGTTAACTAATCTCTTTCTAGGTCCTCTGCAAAAGATGTTCTTGGATAATGCTGCTAGAATCCGCTTTAATAAGAAGAAAAATTGGAAGAAAAAGCTCGTCGAGATCATCGATCTCATAAGTATGCCCTTCGATCCACTCGCTTTTTTGATAAATACGAGATATCTAAGTCCTACAAGTAAAGAGATCTATTCAATGATAAGAAAAAGAAAAAAGGTGAGCGGGTATTGGATTGATGAAAAGATAGCAGACTGGGCCGCAAACAGTGATTGGGTTGAGGATGAAGAAAGAGACGTCTTGATTCAGTTCTCCACCTTAACGCCAGAAAAAAGGATTGATCAAATTTTATGGAGTCTGACTCAGAGTGATCATTTCTCAAAGTTTGATTCTCAAATGATGGAACAACCGGGAGAAATTTACTTAGGAAACTTAGTTGACCTTCATAACAGGGATCTACTAAATTATGAGTTCGATACATCTTCTTTAGCAGAAAGACGGCTATTCCTTGCTCATTATCAGACAATCACTTATGCACAAACCCCGTCTGGGGCTAATAGTGTTCATGTCCCATCTAATCTACAACCCTTTTCGCTCCGCTTAGCCGTAACCCCCTCTAGGGGTATTTTAGTGATAGGTTCTATAGGACTTGGACGATCCTATTTGGTCAAATACCTAACGAAAAACTCCTATCTTCCTTTCATTACGATATTTCTGGACAAGTTCCAGGATACAGTTTTTCGTTTTGCTGATGATGATGATGATGACAGTGATGCCAGTGATGATGAGATCGATATTTTTATTGATGCTCGTGACCCTATTAAGGCTATTAATCAAGATATTCATGTTTTGGACGATATGGGTTTTGATATTGACGATGGTACCGAGATTTGGGAGGATAGGGAGGCGAGGGAAGCTGATGACGATATTAATGTGGAGCTGGAACAGCTAACTAGGATGGATGCGCTAACAACTGACGAGATGGACACGGTGTGGCGCGTAGCCCAATTTTATATCAGCCTTCAAATCGAATTAACAAAAGCAATCTCTCCTTGCATAATATGGATTCCAAACATTCATGAGCTGGATTTTAGGGATTCGGGTTCCTTCTCCCTCGATCTATTAGTGAAGCTTCTCTCCTGGGATTGTGAAAGATCTTCCACTGGAAATAGTCTTGTTATTGCTTCGAGCCATTTTCCCCAATTCGTGCATCCCTCTCTAATAGCTCCGCAGAGATTAGATACGTGCATTAAGGTACGAAGGCCTCTTATTCCACAACAACGAAAGCACTTTCTCACTCTTTCATATACTAGGGGATTTCGCTTGGAAAAAAAAGCGTTCCAGGCTAATGGATTCGCGGCCATAACCATGGGTTCCAGTGCACAAGATCTTATAGCACTTACCAATGAGGCCCTATCGATTAGTATTTCACATGGGAAAAAAAGTATAGACGAAAATACAATTAGATTCGCTCGTCATAGACAAACTTGGGATTTGCGAGCCCATGCAATACCGGTTCCGAATTCTGGGCTCCTTTTCTATCAGATAGGAAGGGCTGTCGCACAAAATTTACTTCTAAGTAATTGCCCCATAGATCCGATATCTATCTATTTGCAGAAGACATTCTGTAACGAAGGGGATTCTTATTTGTACAGATCGTACTACGAACTTGGAATGAGCACGAAGAAATTAACGATACTTCTTTATCTTTTGAATTGTTCTGCCGGATCGGTCGCTCAAGATCTTTGGTCTCCACCCGAACCAGATGAAAACAATAGGATCGCTTATGGTACACTCGTTGAGAATGATTTTGATCTAGTTCATGGCCTATTAGAAATAGAAGGCATTCTAGAGGGATTCTCACGGACAGATCTAGAGGGATTCTCACGGACGGAAAAGGATTGCAGTCAGTTTGATAAGGATCGAGTGCCATTGCTTCTTCGGCCCGAACCAAGGAATCCCTCAGATATGATACAAAATGGATTGCAATCTATGATTGATCAGCAATTTCTCTATGAATCGGAGGAGGTGTTTATAGGGGGGGAAAAAGTCAACCCGCAGACGGTGTTCTCCAATTTCATAGTTTGGGCTCCGAGAATATGGTCCCCTTGGGGCTTTCTATTTGATTGGGTCGAAAAGACCAATGACAATGAATTGGGAGTTCCCTATTGGTCCAGTTCATTTTGGGCCAAGCAGCAGATCCAGTTCGTTGTTGAGGACTATGACGAGGATGAGCTTGAAGAGACTGATCAAGAGAATGATTCGGAAGATGAAGGTGAACCGAATCCTAATCCTCTTGAAGAGGATGAGCAAAAGAAGGAGAGGGGTGTGTATTATAAGCTTGAC